CGTATTGTTTGTTGACCAGAATTCAAGAACTGAGTTAGCATAGGGAACATATCTGAATATCTATAAATAATTTTATACTTGTTTCTTTCTCTTGTTTGAGACAAGTTGTGAAGATAGAATATTCTATTCCTTTACAGTGAAAGAAGTTGGGACGAAGTTGTTAATAATAGATTACCTAGAGAAATAGGTAAAAGGAATTTCCATCCAAGATTTAATAGTTGGTCCATTCTCAGTCTCGGTAAAGTCCACCTTGTTGCAATAGAAATGAACAAGAACAAATAAGTTTTAGCTAATGTAATAAAGATACCGATTATTATTCCAAAAACTTTACTTCTTTTAGTTATATCCAAAATCTCAGGAACTAATATGTATGGAATAGAAAGATTCCAACCCCCCAAGTAAAGAACTGTTACAAATAATGAAGAAACTAATAGATTTAGATACGAAGCAACGTAAAATAAACCAAATTTGATACCTGAATATTCGGTTTGATAACCCGCTACCAATTCCTCTTCTGCTTCTGGTAAATCAAAAGGTAATCTCTCACACTCGGCTAGAGAAGAAATTAGAAAAATGATAAACCCTATAGGTTGACGCCACAAATTCCATCCCCAAAGACCATATTTTGACTGGGCTTCAACTATATCAACTGTACTTAAACTGTTAGATAATCATAGTCGACGCTAACATCACTGTTCCCGTCGCTATTACAGAACCGTACATGAGATTTTCACCTCATACGGCTCCTCATAGGTCACAAAAAAATCTAAAGACCTTTCAACATTTTTTATCTTGATGTGTTTGTAGGATCGATAGAGAGTCAAACTCTTATCTTATCCTAAGGCCTAGAATTAGACCAATGGAATTCTGTCTGCTAGATTTATAATAAAAAAGTGCTTCTGAATTGATCTCGTCTTTTAAGAATTTTCATTTTTCTTTGTTGATTAATAACTTTATCCTTGAATAAAAAAAGACTTTTTAGAGGAATATCACATATATATTTCAACCTATCATTTTCGATTACGAAAAATAAGTAGACATTGCATAAAAAAGAATTTTATTTCTCTAAATAAAATAAAAATACAAATAGTTATGAATAAAAAAAAAAGATCTCTTTTTGCAATTCTAGTCTTTCTATTTTATTTCGCTCCTATTCTCCTTTCTCAGAAAAAAAAGGGACATTACCCAAAGTAAAAGATTTCTTCGTTCTTGATAGTTATTTACTTAATCGGTGGATAGGAACATACTCTGGATCGAAATCGCGGGAAGTACTTCTTAATTATTTCTACCAACTTAAAGCCCCAATTCGAATTACTTTTCTATAAAGAAATATCCAGTTGGATATTTTACAGAATCTCCATTACTAATCCTTTGTGTATCTTGGTCTTCCTAACCATCCACTCGTTTTTTTGAATCTCCCAATTAAGGTAATACATCTATACTAATAGAAATAGATAGTAAAAACCCCATACAGTTGTTCTTTTGAACCCGCTTCAAGCGATGATGACTAATCAACCAATCTTGGGGTAAACAGTCTCCACTGCTTATGTTTTAATTCTTGTACATAGGAAATGAGATTGAATTCCTTTAACAGCAAATTTGAAAGCCGTTTTATTTCACTCATATAACTATCTGGTTTACTTTATCAACCCCTATGATGAATAAAAATAAAAAAAATCAAAAATAGATATAGATATTCAACGCATTTCACTTTCTTGCTAGAAAGAAAACTTTCTATAAAGAAAATAAATAGGGGAAATTTGATGTCTCACCGAATCACACGTAGAGATATTGATAATACACATAGAGTTAATGGTATTTCATAACTAATTGATTGAGCAGCAGCTCTTAATCCACCTAAAAAGGAATATTTATTATTTGATCCATATCCCGACATAAGAAGTCCAACGGGAGCAAGACTTGAAACAGCGATCCATAAAAAAACACCAATACTGAGATCGGCTAGAATAAGGCGATAACTAAAAGGAATTACTGAATAACTTAGTAAAATGGATATGACTGCTATAGATGGCCCGATACTGAATAAACGAGTATCTCCTCTAGATGGAAGAAGATTCTCTTTGAAAAGTAGTTTTGTACCATCTGCCAGAGCTTGAAGAATTCCCAAAGGCCCAGCATATTCGGGTCCAATACGTTGTTGTATTCCTGCAGATATTTCTCTTTCTAACCAAACAATTACTAGTACACCTAGTGTGATTCCTAATACAAGAGTGAAAATAGGTACGAGTATCCATATGATCCCATACACTTCTTTTAAGGATTCCAATCTGGAAAAAGAATTGATAGCTTGTATTTCTGTTGTATCAATTATCATTTCAACGATCAACTTCTCCCATAATGATATCTATGCTACCTAGTATCGTCATAATATCAGCCAATTTCATTCTTTTAACTAACTGAGGAAGAATTTGCAAGTTGATAAAACCCGGTGGTCGAATTTTCCATCTCCAAGGAAAAACACTCTGATCTCCTATCAGAAAAATTCCCAATTCTCCTTTTGGTGCTTCGACTCTTACATAAAGTTCTTGCTTAGACAATTCAAAAGTTGGAGAAGGTTTTTTACTAATAAATCGATAGTCAAAATCATTCCATTCAGGGTCTTTTATTCTACCAAAGCGTCGAATTTCTAAATTCTCATAGGGTCCCCCTGGAATTCCTTCCAGAGCCTGTTGGATAATTTTTATGGATTCTGTCATTTCACTGATTCGTACTAAATACCGAGCTAATGAATCCCCTTCTTTTTGCCATTGAATCTCCCAATCAAATTCGTCGTAAGACTCATAACGATCAATTTTACGAAGATCCCACTGTATTCCGGAAGCTCGTAGCATTGGGCCCGATAAACCCCAATTTAGTGCTTCTTCTGCGCCAATAATGCCTACGCCTTCAACTCGTTCTAAAAAAATAGGATTCCGCGTAATAAGCTTTTGATATTCAGCAACCCCGGTTAAAAAATAATCGCAAAAATCCAAACATTTATCTATCCAGCCATGAGGTAGATCAGCAGCTACTCCTCCGATACGAAAATAATTATGCATCATGCGCATACCGGTAGCAGCTTCGAACAAGTCATATATTAACTCTCGTTCTCGCAAAATATAGAAGAAAGGGGTCTGTGCCCCAATATCTGCCATAAACGGGCCAAGCCATAACAAATGAGAAGCGATACGACTTAACTCCAACATAATAGCTCTGATATAGCTAGCCCTTTTAGGTACTTGAATATTGCCTAGCTGTTCGGGTCCATTTACGGTTATTGCTTCTGTGAACATAGTAGCTAAATAATCCCAACGCGTTACATAAGGCAAATATTGTATAATTGTTCGATTTTCCGCAATTTTCTCCATCCCTCTATGTAAATAACCCAGTATTGGTTCACAATCAATAACATTTTCACCATCGAGAGTAACAATAAGTCGAAGAACACCATGCATTGATGGGTGGTGAGGGCCCATATTGACTATCATGAGGTCTTTTCTTGTAGTTGGTGCAATCATAAGTTTTTTCCCGAGTCGTTCTTCCATGCATTGCTGAAAGTAAAAAGAAGTTCATCAAAATTTAAACGACTAAGCTCAAATGGTATCACGCTTCAAATTAACGAGTTTTTATCTCTCGAATATTTAACTCACTAATTAATTCTTTATAGCGTCTTCTATTTTTTTTTAACAAATAGGCCAGCAGTCGTTGGCGTTTTCCCAAAATTTTCCGCAAACCTCTCTGGGATGAAGAGTCTTTTTTGTGCAATTCCAAATGTGAAGTAAGTCTTCTTATCTTAGTGGTAAAACTGAATACTTGAAATTCAACAGACCCTCTGTTTTTTTCGTTTTCTTTTTGAGAAATAACCGAAATGAATGAATTTGTTACCATAAAAAAATCCCCTTTCCCTTTTTACAGATATGGATTTTATTGATCAGTAATAATAATGCCATTAATTGGAATCTGGTATATACAATAATCTAATCCAAATTTCTTTATGAACTCCTAATTTTCGGAATTCAAATCAATTAATCCAATTTCTAATTGGATTTAGATAGGGATAGAAAAGGATTGGTACATTTTCGCATCGAAGAATTTAGACCTAAAACAAAGAAGGTTCTGTTGATTCATTTCGAGATCGAATCGAGACATTATTCATTTCCTATTGGATATTAGAATGAAATGTGAGACAAGACATGTGATCTATGTATTTGTTTGCTTTGATATACCCTATTATATATATAGGGTATAGAATATATAGAAAAAGTGTATTATTCACGAAATGTCAAAATTTCAATCGTGGATACAGATGTATTCTTAACATACTGAAACGACTGCCGTTATTGGTATCAAACCAATAACGATTCATACAAGCTAAATCCTCTAATCGATAATTAGGCCAAAGAAAGAGCTTTAATTTCATTAATTGATTTTTCTCTCTATCAAAATGGTTACTGTCATGCGAAATGCTGTCTTTTACGTCCTTTGCATTCCAAAATACTGGATTTCTATCTTCAACATTTCTATTCTTTGAATTAAAACAACTTCGAATTCTCAACTTTCTACGATGTCTAAACGATAAAATCTTTTCAGGAACAAGCAAATCCAAATGATTTTTGTTTCTATTTTCAGTTATTCTTTGGTGTGATGAAATAGTTTCATCAAAATTCTTCTTAGAAACATATCTTTGTTCTTGGTATTTTTGATTAGTTTGGTGCTTACTCTTATGAACCAATGAAATACCTATGGTTTGATACATAATAAATTGTGCATCGTTTTTTCCAAATAGACGAATGGGTTCTATAATCAATATTCCCTTTTTCATCAATTGGCTAAGAGTTAAATTCTTCTCAATCAGCATTATATCCAAACTCATTTCTCCATTTTGAATCAAGGGTATAGTAATTTGGGTTGGATCTACCAGTCTAAGCAGGAGACAATATACCTTGACATTATTGATCAGTCTTTCATTCAAAGTATCGTCCCATCTCAATTGAAAAAGCAAATAACGTTTCAGGAAGAAATCTAGTTCTGCTCTCACGCTGCTTTTGTATTGTTTTTTCTTTTTCCCCTTTTTCATGTCTGATCTTGCATAATTTTCTTCACTATCTTTTTGTTGTGAGAGAACGGATCCAAGATTTCCTGGACTTGTGGGTTCTTTTTCTCCTTGATTTCGATGCTTTTTATTCGATGGTATCAAAAAACTTCCTTTTTGCTTTTGATTTATTTTTTTATTTTCACTACTATTTTCATTTTTATGAAAATTTGAAAGAAGTAATTTGCTTGGTATAAACCAAGGTTTCCTTTTATATGCATTATAAAGTAACCCAAATTCTGGGAAGAACCAAGGTTCCAAATTCGCTATGTGACACTTTAGCATTTTTTCATTCATTCCCATCCAATCAAAAAATACTTTGTCGGAGTTTGGTGGATTTATTTCTGGAATCATAAGGTAAAAAAGATCTTTTTTAGGAATTATTTGAGTATTTTGATTCCCATTGCTGACCCAGGCCTCAATATCGCCTTTTTGTTTAAGATCAAAATTGAGAATGTTCCAATCAAAATATTTTCTATCGACCGTTTTTTCCATATATAGAATATCGACCTTTCCTAGATAATTATCGATAGGGATGTTCCTCAGTATATTTTCTTTATGCATGTTATAAGAAATCTCTTGCTTCTTACGTCCTTGAAAGGGAGATCTATAAAAAAAGTATTCCGTTTTATTTTCATAATTAAGAAATTTATATGATAAAAGATCATATTTATAGTATTTTTGCAAATTCTCTTTTCTTTTTTGATTAGATAATGAATATACTTCAATTTGTTTTTGTTTTTTTAAATCAATTAATTGGTCTTTTTCATATGAATGCCTTTTGCTAAAATTTTCCTTTTTAGCTATACGACGCTGATGAACTGTATTGCGCCATTTTTCTGGTATTAATCTATACCATCTGCTCTGAGATAAATTGTATTGATAATATCCTCTTAACCACTTTTTCCATTGATTCATTTCATAACTCGGAAGTTTCTTATCCCCTAATTTCGAATCAACCATTCCTTGTGTTTCAAAAGAATCCTTTATTTCAGGCGGGGGAATTCCTTGAGATTGAAGAACAGCTCTTAATTTATACGAGTTACTAACTTGGATTTGTGATAATTTGAAAAATACATATGCTTGTGACACGTAGGATAAGTCACAAAAAATAGGTGAATTTTTTTGACTATTACTAATATTATCAAGTGACTTTTTTATAGTCGAAATAAATGGAATTAGATTTTTCTTAATTTTATTAATTCTTTCTTGTTTTCTTTCATTATTGTAAATGGATTTATCAATAATTTTTTTTGTTGATTCAAGAAAAAGTTCTGTATTCATTCTGGAAATATTAATGATACATAAAAATATATCTGTGTAGATTCTTTCAATGAAAAATTTCAAAAAAAGAGGTAATTTAGAGATTAATCGAGCATTTCTTTTTTTTAATATTTGCCATTTTTCGAATCTTTTAGCATTATAACTTGTTTTTTTAAGACTAATATTATTTATTCTTGGAGTTACTTTTTTTTGCTCTTTTATAATTCTTTCTATTTGATTTCGAATTGTACTTGTTTTAGTAGTCAAATCCTTGATTTTTTTTTCTGTTAATGAAGACTTTGTCCAATTCGTAGATGCAATTTCACTAAACGATTCGTGAATTAGCTGATTGCTTATTATAGAATCTTTTTCTTCTTTAATTTCACTTGATTCATATACTTTTCCTCCTGTTAATCGAAATAACAGAATTTTTGAAAGTTCTTTTATTATTCTTTTTATAAAAATAACACTTTCGATAACCCATTCTTTTGTTTCTTTTAAAACTTTTCGAAGTAATTTTATTTTTCTTTTAAAAACTATTAGAACTCGAGAAGACTTCTTTTTCAATTTTCCAATTTTTTTTTCAATTTCCTTAAAAATGGGTTTAAAAAAGGAAGGTCGTTTTCGGGGCAACCCAAAAGGAAGTTCAGTTTCCATTCCCCAAACTGTTAAAAAACAAAAAACATCTTTTTCTTTTTTCTTTTTCATTAAACCTTTCTTAGATGATCGTAGTTTCGATTTGTGCCAAGGTTTCAGACGGAAAGGAAATAAGATTTTTATCTGAATACCGTCTGTCAACCAATTTTTCGGAAATTCTGTTTCGGATAATGGAACACCATTATAGGTACATTTAACATGCATCTCTCTATTCCATTCCTGTAAATCCTCAAACCATTCGGGAAATTGAAATAGGAACATGCGTCCACTATTTTTTGCAATTAGCAATGAAGGTAATACAATATATTTTCTAAAAATAGATTGAGTTAGTAACATGCAACCTCTTATTACTTGTGTAACTGGAATGGTATCCCAGGCCTCTGCTATCTGTATTCGCTCTTTCTCCGTTCTTTCCTTCGTCTCTTTTTCTTCTTCTCTTTTTCTTTCTTCTTCTGTATACTCTACAATTTTGAATGCTTCCCCTTTCC